TCTTACCATTAATTTTACAACTTCTATGATCTCTTCCCGAACCAAACATGAATCTTTCGATTCATTTGGCTCTCACGCTCAATTATTTAGTTTATGGGCATTCCCATATCTTTTAATGTAATGAACCTACCCTCTCTTTTCTGTTCCTATTCAAAGATATCGAAACTTATATTATAATATTATAATATTATAATATTATATTATATAAGTATAAGACCAGAATATTAAGAGGACTCTTCCGACCAGACAAAAAATCTATCCCTAATTGTCAGCAAAGTTGTTTCTTTATTTGTTTTTGATTTCATTTCTATTTCAAATTCTTATATATATATTTTATATTTCCACTTTTTTTTTTCAAGTCTAAAAATCCAAAAAATTCCCTTTTTTATACATAGGTCGTCGCTTCGGCATTGGATAAAAAAAAAAGGCAAGGCCCCCATTCTCTAGTAAATAGTTTCAAATCATTTTATTGATATGAGTGTTCTATATCGGATGAATTACCTACTATTATTTTATGTGGTAGAAAGAGTACCATGTTGTGCCTGGACTTCAAACAGTTTAGCTTTAACCATGTTAATGGTCTCACATTATTGGTTGATAGAGAATCAAAGTTGATTTTACCAATGAGTCACGAAATGCTATGGTTCTTACATATGATTTCTGAATTTATTCAGAAGTAATTCGTCGAGATCGTGCACCTTTTTTACTATTATCCTAGCAAGAAATAAAATAACATAAATAAAGTGCGGATGGTTGGATCCAACCTATATTCTTGAAATACACAACTCGTACACACTCCCTTTCCAAAAAAAATCAATACACCAAGCACTACAGTTAGATTTATTGGATTTGTTGCTAAAATATCAGTATTAAACCCGAAACTCCCGGCGGATGGCCAATAGCCCAAGGAAACACAAAAATCGGTTACATTTTTCATACGCTCTCCTCTTTCTTATAGATAAGACTAACAAAAACAGAGTTCTTTTTGTATCACCTCGCTCGCCCTTTTTTGATCAATTTCTTTTTATTCATTTTTATCATTTTAATTTCATTTGAAAAATTTCTCTATTTCTTTTAGTTTCAAATTAAAATGAAGAAGAGATACTTATTAAGTTAGGTCCGAGGCCTCGCGTCAATTGTGAAATATCTCGTTTGTTGAAATGAAACGCCGCCTCAAAGTTCAAAAGGTTTCCATTGTACTAACTCGGGGTGGTAATGGTAAGGAAGAAAGCGAGCAAATCTGCTAATTCCTCATCCTAAAATCAGTGCTTCCCGGGGCATTGTCCCAACAAATAAGTAACTGTAGGAGTACAATTTCGATCTAATTCAAAGAAGCAAACGGCAAGTCCGAGTTAATAAAATAAGAAAAAGAGTACGTTTCGTACTTTTTCACATTTCTAGGATTAAATTAAACAAAAGGATTCGCAAATAAAAGCGCTAATGCTACGACCAGTCCGTAAATTGTTAAAGCTTCCATAAAAGCTAGACTAAGCAATAAAGTACCTCGTATTTTACCCTCTGCTTCTGGTTGTCTCGCAATACCTTCTACAGCTTGGCCTGCAGCAGTACCTTGACCAACCCCAGGTCCAATAGAAGCAAGCCCTACGGCCAATCCAGCAGCAATAACGGAAGCGGCAGAAATCAGTGGATTCATAGTAAGTTCCTCGTAAAAAAAAAAAATGGTTAATGATATAATCAACCAATGAATTATTACTTATTTTTTTCATTCAATCCACAATCACAGACGAAACAGAAGGACTTATATTGGAATCCATCTAATGCTGTGGGCTGGAAAAAAAACAATATACTGGAAAAAATATAGAAAAGATAAATAGAAAAATGGATATAATTTATATAATATTCATATTATATATTAATTATATGTATATTAATAGGGATAGCCAGCCCCTATACTATATAGCATAGCTAGCGAATAGCTAATATCACATATACATTTGTTTCTTCCATAACGGAAACAGCCCACATTTTATATTGAATAAGACTCTAAAATCATTTCATTCTGCGAAACATACGCGGGGGCTGGACTTATAGACATTACATATATCTAGTTTGACCCCCTACCCCTAACCCATTTTTTTTATTCTGTATTCCGTAATAGGGTCCGCCCTTCCTCCCGAGGCACTAGGTTATATATACCTATGTATTTGTATCTATTATGGATTATATTCCCAACCCAGTGATTGATTATTTTGAATCAACCATGCATTAATTAGGATAAGCTAAAAAAAAAAAAGACTATTTCGAAAGCTAGTTAATGATGACCCTCCATGGCTTCGCCTATATAAGCCGCGGCTAAAGTTGCAAAAATAAGAGCTTGAATACCACTTGTAAATAATCCAAGAAACATAACAGGTATAGGAACTACTGAAGGTACTAAAGAAACAAGAACAACAACTACTAATTCATCAGCCAATATATTTCCGAAAAGTCGAAAACTAAGAGATAAAGGTTTTGTGAAATCTTCCAGGATGTTAATTGGTAAGAGTATTGGAGTTGGTTGAATGTATTTCCCGAAATAACCCAATCCTTTTTTGGTAAGACCTGCATAAAAATATGCCACCGACGTGAGTAAAGCTAAAGCAACAGTAGTATTTATATCATTTGTGGGCGCAGCTAACTCCCCATGAGGTAACTGTATTATTTTCCACGGTAAAAGAGCACCTGACCAGTTAGAAACAAAAATAAATAGGAACATAGTTCCAATAAAGGGAACCCAAGGACCATATTCTTCTCCAATCTGAGTTTTGCTCAAGTCTCGAATAAATTCAAGGAGATATTCGAAGAAATTCTGACCGTCGGTCGGAATGGTTTGTGGATTCCGAACAGCTATGATGACTGAACCTAATAAGATAGCAATTACGACCCAAGAAGTGATAAGTACTTGGGCATGGATTTGTAAACCTCCTATTTGCCAATATAAATGTTGGCCTACTTCTACACCCGATATATCGTATAACCCCTTGAGTGTTTTAACGGAACATGGTATAACATTCATATTGTCCTCTGACAGAAATCGAACTTCAAAAATAAATTATTTTGATTCAACCATCTCTTTATCAACTCAACTACTTTCATTATTAATGCTATATTTAGGATACCGAGAAATCACATGACATAACCTCCCCAGTATTTTTTTGATATTTCTCTCTTTTCAAAATTCAAGAATAGTAACCGATCCAATAAATCTATCGAGTTCAAAAATAATTAATGAATCTTATTATTAATCATAATCAACGATTTCTTATATAGCTAGAACGACCCTCGCAAATTGCGAATACTAATTTGTTAAGAATAAATCGGATTGAAGCTATAGAGTCATCGTTGGCTGGAATCGAAATATCTGCGATATCCGGGTCACAATTTGTATCGATTAAACAAATCGTCGGAATCCCCAAAATGACACATTCTTGAAGAGCCGTGTATTCTTCTTGCTGATCAAGGATGATTACAATATCAGGTAACCCTGTCATATATTTGATCCCACCCAGATATGTTTGCAAAGTAGATAATTTTCTCTTTAACATTGCTGCATCTCTTTTGGGGAGACGGTTGAATTGCCCCATCTTTTGTTCTGCTCTTAAGTCCCTGAACTTATGAAGTCTCGTTTCCGTAGTGTACCAATTCGTTAACATACCACCGAGCCATTTTTTATTAACATAATGACACCGAGCCCCTATTGCAGCTGATGCTACTGAATCCGCTGCTTTATTTTTGGTACCGACGATTAAAAAGTTTTTTCCCCGGCTTGCTGCATCAAAAAATAAATCGCAGGCTTCGGATAAAAAACGCGCAGTTATCGTAAGATTTGTAATATGAATACCTTTACGCTTAGCAGAAATGTAAGGGGCCATTCTAGGATTCCATTTCCTAGTACCATGACCAAAATGAACTCCTGCTTCCATCATCTCTTCCAAATTGATGTTCCAATATCTTCTTGTCATTTTTCCCCACACTTCCTCTTTTTTTTTAGGAAAAAAGGTACCTTGAAATATAAAATTGTTCCGACGGAACCTTCTACCGCGGATTTACCGTTGATACACGGTCCAAACCATTAATTTCTTTTCATTTCTTTTAATTACTTATTTATTTATTATAAAATCAATAATTGGAAAGACAGTTCCGGATAGTTAAAGTAAAAAGAATGAATCTCTTCTTAGTCTTAGGAATCATTAAATCGTGTAAATGATTGTTCTTATGTCTCATGGAAATTGTTTGGGGCGCAAGAACAAAATAATTCTCTATGGTGTAATAAAAGATCTCTCATTTCCGACTCAAATAGATTCTTCCTTTTGATTTCCAAATAAATGTTTTTGTCTTGCCTTGAATGGTGCAGTAATTTTTTGAATCCGGTACCGACAGGAATAATTCCCCCTAGAACAACGTTTTCTTTCAGGCCTTTCAACCAATCAATACGACCTCGTAAAGCAGCTTTTGCTAAAACTCGAGCGGTTTCTTGAAAACTTGCTTCGGATATGAAACTTTGAGTATTCAGAGATGTTCTCGTTATTCCCAATAAGATTGCCCGATAACCGATCGCTTCGTCCAAAGCACGCCCTGCTCGCTCCGCTCGCAAGAATCCTATTAATTCTCCAGGTGAAAAAACATTAGACATTCCATCTTCTGAAACCAACACTTTTGATGTTATTTGACGTACAATAATTTCTATATGTCTATTATGGATCTGTACCCCCTGAGATCGATAAACCTTTTGAATCTTATTAACCAAAGAGATATGACTTTGGGCTATGGTTAGCTCAGCTCCAATCAAGAACCCCCAGGGAATTCCAAGAATTATCGGTATACGTTCGTTCCAGCTTTCAACTCTGTTTTCGAGGTTTATCGATATTGAATCAATCGAACGCACTTCTAATACTTGTTCTACTTTTGGAAGACCTTGCGTTATGTCACCAGATCTCGATTTTTCATATATAAATGTAACTAATGTCTCTCCTTCATAAAGGATTTTTCCATAATGGCCATGAACAGTTGCTTCCGGAATAGCCAAATAGGGCTTAGCAGATCTTATAACTAAGGAGTCAACATTAACAATTAAAATTTGCCCGGATTTTTTTATGTGTGGTCCGTATTTGAATAGACATACATTTTCACAAATAAATTGTCCAAGACTAATTATTGTGGATGTCTCCTCACAAGAATTGTGATGGAGAAAACACCAATTCAAATGAAATGGATTAAAAATGATGTTACTGCATGGATCGGGATTATAAATCCTCCTACTTTCATCCATTAAAGAGTATTTAAATATTTGAAGTACTTGGAAAGTCTGTTTAAAACTGTCGAGTAGAAAATATTTCTTTAACAAGATCTGATTATGGGTTAATAAATGATAAGATGAATAAAAATTTGCTATTTTAGGTACAATAGTACCTAAGGGACCCAAGAAATGTCTAATTGGAATTATGGGATCCAATTCTTTTGTCACATTGTTATATTTCGAACCATTAAATGGACCAATTCGAAAACAATTGGATGATGACAAAATTATCAAAGATCGGGATTCCTTATTTCGACTCAACAATGTACCAATACCAATAGTTCCTTGATATTTGGAAATTGGTTGAATCTTCGACTTGGAATGGAAGGGGTTGAGATTGGTGCGATCTAATCCCTTATCGGAAATCAATCCCGAACCCACCGTATCATACCTTTTTCCACTATACGAAATAGTGGACTTGACTAACTCCATTCTTATGAAATCGCGAATTAGATCAGTCGCCCTTACCTCAACAAGGGAAGCATGAACCTCTTTTATGGAACCGTTTTGTTTTTGGTTCCAATTCAATACTAAGCAAGTCCGAACTAATTGAATACTTGTGTGATAAATTCCTCGAATTGACTTGCCATATCCATAAAGGATATAATTGACAACTCTAAGTTGGACATTATCCTTTTCCTGCAAGAGATCCTGAGGGAAAAGTGTTGCTAAATTTATCCCATCAGCTATTTCATATGTGACTACGGGCCGAACCAAAACAAAATACTTTTTTTTTTTAGGTGTGATCCGTTGGACATAGATCCAATTTTTCAATTTTTTTGATTCCTTAGAATTTTTTTTTCCCGTTCCTGGTGGTATCAAAATACCACTGTGCCTGGATATCTTATCCGTCTCTCCAGGAAAATGAATATCTCCAGAAAAGATTTTTAGTTCAATACTTTTTTTTTTTCTCTCCACTCGGACTAATCCACCTATTCGGCTTCTTGTATTTAAAGCAAGTTGTGTATCTATTCTAATGATACTACTGTTCCGGACCATTATGGACGAGGATCCGGGTAAAATATGTACTTCTTCGGGAATTAAAAAAACCCGATCTACTTTCATTTGGTATTTCGGACTAAATTCTTTTGCTCCTTGATACTCAATCAAATCCTCTTTTTTTATGATTGAATCTACCTCTGCGGTACCATATTTAGTAATTCCGGAACTGCTTCTTATGTATCGTGGATCATCAAAAAAAGCAAAAATACTATTTTTACATAAAACACCATTTATAGGTATTTCAATCGAAATACCAAAACAGGGTATTAGTTCTTTTTCTCGTTCTTGATCATATTGTAATGGGATGATGAATCTATTTCTTCGCCTTTTCGCCAAGAAATAAGAATTCTCTTGGAGAATAGAAGGATATATGAAATTCCAATGACCATTGGATCTAATTTGATCATATATTGAATAGTCAAGAATTTCCCCATCTTTTTTACTAGAAGTATCCAACAATTTATGTCTTACTCGATCATTAGTCATTGGAAATTCAGAGGTATATCTGTCTTCGACAGAAAAAGAATGAACATTTATTTGATCTTGATCCTTGTGGAGCGAAAAAGAAACTATACTAGATCTGCGCGGACCTCCTGCTAATATCCATAAATGACTTGTTTTTGGTAATAGATGAACGTTACCATATGTATATTCGGGTGCATGGTAGACATCGGTACTCCAGTGCATTTCTCCCTCTGATTCAGAATAAATATGTTTTTGTACCCTCTCTGTAAAATGAAAAGTGGATGTTTCGGCACAAATCTCAGCAATCACTTGTTCTGATTCTACATATTGATCATTTTGGACTAAAATAAAACTCTTTGGTGGAATATTCACATTATGCATAATATCCCGACTCTCAACAATTACATACAAATCCATGGAACATAAAAAAGCAGGATGCCCATGAAGAGTACGTGTGGGATGAACCAAATCCTCATTGAATTTTATTTTTCCATTAGAAGGAGCTCGTACATGTTTGGCAGTACCGCCCGTGAATACTCCGCCGGTATGAAAAGTTCTTAATGTTAGTTGAGTCCCGGGTTCTCCAATTGATTGTCCCGCAATAATACCTACAGCTTCTCCCAATTCGGCCAGGTCGCCATGAGTGGGACTCCGGCCATAACATAATTGACAGATCCAAGATGTACTCCTGCACGTAAAGGGAGTTCTAATATATATTGGTTGTACTCGAGAGGTTA